GCCATTATCATGCCCTTTTCGGATGAATCATATAGTTTTACGATTTCATCGACTAAAAAGGTTATCAAATGAATTGTAATTCTAATTGAAACGATCGAAAAAGAAATATGAGTTAATATATGCTCTAAGGTTGAAAATATCATAAAAATAAAATAGAAGGAGTCCTTTTTTTATAAAAAAAATCGGGAATTGAATTCATTATAAGATCTATTTACTTTTTAAAGAGATGACATGCCGCCACTCGGACTCGAACCGAGATGCTCTAGCACTGCTTCCTAAGAGCAGCGTGTCTACCAATTTCACCATAGCGGCTTGTCTTGAACTCATAATAGCCTATGAATAAGCAATCGTCTAGATTTAAGAATTCAATTGGGTGCAATATTTTTTAGGAAAGATTCAAATTGATGAATAAAAATTCTTTCAAATAGATATTTGAAGGTTCATTATTTGAATTTTTATTTAGGATCTTAGTTTTATTGTGTATTTTACACTCTCCTCGACTTGAACTCTATGTAAAACTAGATAGTCCTACTTTGAATTAAGTGATAGAACCCTCCAAAAAACATTTTTTGTTTTAATGAACTGTTTTTGATTTATTTGATTTCAAAAAAGTGAAACCAAAAAATCAATTTTTTTCAATGAAAAAAAAAGAACCTATTTTTGATCATTCAAAATTGACACATATTTATCCAGAATATCTTCACTAAGTGTTTTTACGTGGATTGATGGCGAGAGGTAATATGGGGTCTATATATAGGAATTTAGAAAAGTAAGAAAGTTGTACAAAAAAGAAAACCTTATATTACAAATAGGTTGAGGGGGAAAAAAGACTCCCCACCTTGGAAATGAGAAAATAGACTAAAAAGAAAATTGAGTATCTTGTGTTTTTTTGTCAACAAAAAGAAAGTATTCTTTTTTTTTTTGAATTCGGTAAGGTAAACAGAAGAATTCTTATTCTACATATTCTAAGAGCGGAACGAATTCCATTTCCTATTGATTAACTCAATAGGAAATGGGTCAATTTTTGAGTCAAGCCGATTTAGATTATTCCAACGTGTTATGTTTTATTACTTATTTTATTTGTTTGTCGCACAAAAAAACTTTTAGAATTCCCGGTAGAAAGAGATTTCCCTAAGGAAATCGCTTTTAACGCTGCCCAATACCCCTTCCTTTTCCAAAAATTTTTACGAATACGCTTTTTTGATGCAGAAGTACGTTTTTTTGGAACTGCCATTTAAATAAAAATTAAGAGATTACTCATTGGTATAGCTGAATGTGAAAGACATCTATTGTTCAATAAAAAATCTAAAAGAATAGATAAGATGGGTGAAAGATATGCGAAAATCGCATAAAATATTACTAATTACTAAAAATAGAAAAAAAAAAAAGAAGAATATTTTTAGTAACTTGTCAAACTCGGAAAAAATATGTCTAATTTGACTTGAATTTTTAAAATTCAAAGGAGACTGATAATTAATTTCTTTCTTTCATATGATTTGACCAATTGGAACTTCTTGATTTGAATATTAAAAGTATTTAGCAAAAACTCAGAAAGAATAAGTAAAAAGAAATAAAAATTCCAAAAATTCTATTTAAGTTAGTTTAAGTTAGTGCATATCTTCATTTTTTTTTGACTCCTTTCTAAAGTCCGGTGAATCGGAAACAATTAATATTAATTAAGAATTAAAAAACTTTTTTTATGGAACAGACATATCAATATGCGTGGATTATACCTTTCGTTCCACTTCCAGTTCCTATGTTAATAGGACTGGGACTTCTTCTTTTTCCGACAGCAACAAAAAATCTTCGTCGTATGTGGGCTTTTCCGAGTATTTTATTGTTAAGTATAGTCATGATTTTTTCAACAAATCTGTCTATTCAGCAAATAAATAGGAGTTCTATCTATCAATATGTATGGTCTTGGACCCTCGAAAATGATTTTTCTTTAGAATTTGGCTACTTGATCGATCCACTTACTTCTATTATGTTAATGTTAATCACTACTGTTGGAATTATGGTTATTATTTATAGTGATAATTATATGACTCACGATCAAGGATACTTGAGATTTTTTGCTTATATGAGTTTTTTCAGTACTTCCATGTTGGGATTAGTTACTAGTTCGAATTTGATACAAATTTATATTTTTTGGGAATTGGTTGGAATGTGTTCCTATCTATTAATAGGGTTTTGGTTCACACGACCTCCTGCGGCAAATGCTTGTCAAAAGGCGTTTGTAACTAATCGTGTAGGGGATTTTGGTTTATTATTAGGAATTTTAGGTTTTTATTGGATAACAGGTAGTTTTGAATTTCGGGATTTATTCGAAATATTGAATAACTTGATTCATAATAATGAAGTCAATTCTCTTTTTGTTACTTTGTGTGCTGCTCTATTATTTGCCGGTGCAGTTGCTAAATCTGCACAATTTCCCCTTCATGTATGGTTACCTGATGCTATGGAGGGACCCACTCCTATTTCGGCTCTTATACATGCTGCT